TTAACCTAGGTAAAGTCCATCTTGTTGTGATAGGAATAAAGAGGAACAAATAAGTTTTAGACAACGTAATAAAGATACCAATTGTCGTTCCAAAAACTCCACTGGCTTTATTTATTTCAAAAAGTTCAAGAACGGATATGTATGGAATAGGGATATTCCAACCGCCCAAGTAAAGAACTGTTACAAATAATGAAGAAACTAATAGGTTTAGGTAGGACGCAACATAAAATAAACCAAATTTGATACCCGAATATTCGGTTTGATAACCGGCTACTAATTCTTCTTCTGCTTCTGGTAAATCAAAAGGTAATCTCTCGCATTCTGCTAGGGAAGAAATTAGAAAAACTATAAACCCTATAGGTTGACGCCACAAATTCCAACCCCAAAAACCATATTTTGACTGCGCCTCAATTATATCAACTGTACTTGAACTGTTAGATAATCATAGTCGATGATAACATCACTGTTCCCATCGCTATTACAGAACCGTATATGAGATTTTCACCTCATACGGCTCCTAGGGGGCCATAAATAAATCTAAGGACCGGATTGTATTATTTATCTTGATATGTTTGTAGGATAGATAGGATCAAAATCTATCGGACGGCCCCGAATTAGACCAGCGGAATTCTGTCTGTTATAATATTATATAATAATAAATATAATAATAAATATAATAATAAATAAAAATAAAGTACTTCTGAATTGATCTCATCCTTTAAGAATTTTAATCTTCTTTGTTGAGTAATAACTTAATCCTTCAATAAAATACTCCTTGTAGAAATATCAATAGATAGTTCAACCCATCGTTTTTGATTACGACAAAGAATTAGGGTTTAGGAATTAAATTATGACCTGAATTCTATCTCTATGAATATGGATATAGACGAATGGGTATAGTAAAGAAAAAAAAAAATATCATTTTTATTGTATTTTTATTGTAATTGCATTTTTTCTATTTTTTTTTTTCGTTCCTATTCTTCTTTCTGAGAAAAAATAAAGGGGGGGGGGCTTATAAAGTAAAGGATTATTTCGTTCCTCATAGTCATTTCTTTAATCGGCGGATAGGAGCATACTCTGGATCGGAATTATGGGGAGTACGGCCTGATCATTTCTACCAATTTAAAGCCCCAATTAGTATTCTTTTTATATTATGTTATGCTGAATCTCCCTTGGGTAATTTACATAATCTCCATTACTAATCCTTTGTGTATCTTGGTGTTCCTAACCATCCACTCAGTTTTGCGCAATCCTCCATTATGGTAATACATATCTCATGTATGGTAATACATACAAACGATAGTAAAAACTCAATACAGTTGATCTTTTGAGCCCGCTTCAAGCCAGGATGACTAATCAACCAATCTTGGGGTAAATGAATGGCTCCTTGTGCTTATGTTTATTTTCGTTTTATTCTTGTACATAGGAAAGGAGACTCAATCTTTTTCCTGCGAATATATAAGCTGTTTTTTTTCACTCATATAACTATCTAATTTAGTTCATCAATCTGAATAATGAATAAAAAAATGAAGATATCTATTCAATTAATTCAACCCCTTATCCTAGAAAGAAAAGGACGGGAAAAATTTTATGTTTCAACGAATCGCACGTAGAGATATTGATAACACACATAGAGTTAATGGTATTTCATAACTAATCGATTGAGCAGCAGCTCGTAGACCACCCAAAAAGGAATATTTATTATTTGATCCATATCCTGACATAAGAAGTCCAATGGGGGCAATACTTGAAATAGCAATCCATAAAAAAACCCCAATATTTAGATCAGCTAAAACAAGGTGAGAGTTAAAGGGAATTACTGAATAGCTTAGTAAAATTGATATGACTGCTATGGATGGTCCGATACTGAATAAACGAGTATCCCCTCTAGATGGAAGAAGATTCTCTTTGAAAAGTAGTTTTGTTCCATCTGCTAGAGCTTGAAGAATTCCCAAAGGACCGGCGTATTCAGGTCCAATACGTTGTTGTATCCCTGCGGATATTTCTCTTTCTAACCACACAATTACTAATACGCCTATTGTGATTCCCAATACAGGAGTAAAAATAGGGACAAGTGCCCATATAATTCCATAAACCTCTTTTACGTTTACGGATTCCAATCTGTAAAAAGAATTGATATCTTGTACTTCGGTTGTATCAATTATCATTTCAACGATCAACTTCTCCCATAATGATATCTATGCTACCTAATATTGTCATAATATCAGCCAATTTCATTCTTTTAACTAACTGAGGAAGAATTTGCAAATTGATAAAACCCGGTGGGTGAATTTTCCATCTCCAAGGAAAAGCGCTCTGATCCCCTATCAGAAAAATTCCTAATTCTCCCTTTGGGGCTTCGACTCTCACATAAAGTTCTTGTTTCGGCAATTCAAAGGTGGGAGAAGTTTTTTTACTAATGAATCGATATTCAAAATCATTCCATTCTGGATCTCTTTTTCTATCAAAACGTCGGATTTCAAAATTCTCATAGGGCCCCCCCGGAATTCCTTCCAGAGCCTGTTGAATAATTTTTATGGATTCTGTCATTTCACCGATTCGGACTAAATAACGAGCTAACGAATCTCCTTCTTTTTGCCATTGGACTTCCCAATCAAATTCGTCGTAATATTCATAATGATCAACTTTACGAAGATCCCACTGTATCCCGGAAGCTCGTAGCATTGGTCCTGATAAACCCCAATTTATTGCTTCTTCTCCACCAATAATACCCACTCCTTCAACTCGCGCTAAAAAAATAGGATTTCGCGTAATAAGTTTTTGATATTCAGCAACCCCCGTTAAAAAATAATCGCAGAAATCCAAACATTTATCTATCCAGCCATGAGGTAGATCGGCCGCCACCCCTCCAATACGAAAATAATTATGCATCATTCTCATACCGGTAGCAGCTTCGAATAGATCATATACTAATTCTCTTTCTCTGAAAATATAGAAGAAAGGAGTCTGTGCACCAAGATCTGCCATAAAAGGACCAAGCCATAACAGATGAGAAGCTATACGACTCAACTCCAACATAATTACTCTGATATAGCTGGCTCTTTTAGGTACTTGAATATTTCCCAACTGTTCTGGTCCATTTACAGTTATTGCTTCTGTGAACATGGTAGCTAAATAATCCCAACGTGTTACATAAGGCAGATATTGTATAATTGTTCGGTTTTCCGCAATTTTTTCCATCCCCCTGTGTAAATAACCTAATATTGGTTCACAGTCAATAACATCTTCACCATCGAGAGTAACGATGAGTCGAAGAACACCATGCATTGATGGATGGTGGGGACCCATATTGACTATCATGAGATCTTTTCTTGTAGCTGGTACATTCATAGGTTTTTCCTCGATTCATTTTTCCATAAATTAATGAAAACGAAAAGAAGTTCATCAAAATTCAAGATCTAATAAATCAAATAATTCAAAAATGACTCTTCAACTTAACAAGTTTTTGACTCTCGAATATCCAACCGATTAATTAATTCTTTATAATGTACTCTATTTTTCTTTGACAAATAAGACAACAGCCGTTGGCGTTTTCCTAGAATTTTCCGTAGACCTCTCTGAGATAAATAATCTTTTCTATGTAATTTCAAATGTGAAGTAAGTTTTTGTACCTTATTGGTGAAACTGACTACTTGAAATTCAACGGATCCCCTGTTTTGTTCTTTTTCTTCTTGTAAAATAATTGAAATGAATGAACTTTTTACCATAAAATCTTCTCCCCTTCCCCCCCTTTTTTTAATTTAAAGATATTTTTCCTTTTTTGAATTTAAAGGTATTTTTTATGTGTGCATCTTTTTGTTTTTATATACCAGTTTTCGATCGTGGATACATATGCATCCTTACCATACTAAAATGCTTACCATTATTGGTATCAAACCAATAGCGATTGGTACAAGTTAAGTTCTCGAATTTATAATTGGTCCAAAGCCAAAGAAACAAATTAAGAAACAAATGAAATTTAATTAGTTTATTTTTATCTCTATCAGGACGTTTGCTTTTATCATCCAAAACGTGACCATAGTTTTTTACGTTATTCTTATTGTAAAATTTTGTGTTTATATTTATATGAATACTATTTGTATATTTCAAATTGATTGTATATTTCGAATTGAAAAAAATTAGAATTCTCGACTCTTTACGATATCCAGGGGATGCAATATTTTCAGGAACGCGTAAATCATAATGATTTTTGTCTCTATTTCCAATCATCTTTTGATGTCTTGAAATGGATTCAGCAAAATGCTTCTTATCAACGCGGCTTTTTTGTTGGTAGCGTTGATTAATTCGGTGTTTATTCTTATGAATAAAGTAAAGGCTTTTTGTTAGATGCATAATAAATTGTCCATCATTTTTTCCAGACAGACGGAGTGGTTCAATAATAAATATTCCCTTTTTCATCAATTCTATAAGGGTTAAATCTTTTTGGATCATCAGAATATCTAGACTCATTTCTCCCCTTTGAATAGAGGATATAATAATTTCTTTTGGATTCATTAGTTTAAGCAGGAGACAATATATTTTGATATTATTGATTATTCTTTGATTTAAAGAATCATCCCATCTTAATTGAAAACGTAAATACCGTTTTAGGAAGAAATCAAGCTCTGCTTCCGTGTTACTCTTGTATTTCTTTTTCTTTCTACGTTTTTTCATGTCTGAATCTGATTCCCCACAATCTTCTTCAATATCTTTTTCGTGGTTGGAGCAAACAACTGATCCAAGGGCCCCTTGGCCCTCGAATTCTTTTTCTTCTTGATTTTGATTCTCTAATTCAAGAGATTTTTTTTCATGCGATGATAGAAAAAGATTCCCCTTTTTCTTTCTGTTGATGTTTTTATTTTTACTAACATTTCTATTAAAATTAAAAAAAAGTAATTTGATTGGGATGATCCATGGCTTAATCTTATATACACCGTAAAGTACCACAAATTTTTGAAATAGCCAAAGTTCCGGATTTGAGATGGAATGGTTTAGTATTTCTTTGTTCATCCCCATCCAATCAAACCAACCAAAAAAGGTTTTTTTTTGATTGGTTTGATTGGATGGGTTGATTTCGTGATCTTGATGAATTGTGAAATAAAAAAGATCTTTCGTATCAATTTTATCAATTATTTGATAATTATTAATTCCAGTTTTAGTATTTTTATTACTCTTGTTTCCTGTATCGATCCAGGACTTAATATCAACTTTCTTTCTAAAACAAAAATTGAGAATTCCCCAATCAAAATCTTTTTTATCCGGATTTTTCTCCATATCCATAATATCATCTTTTCCTAGATAATGATTGATAGGAATACCTTCCAGCATATAAAAGAAATTGCGTTTACGTGTGTTGTAATTATAAAAAACCTCTTGGTTATTAGTTATTTGTAATGGTGATTCATAAACGTATGAGTTTTTCTTATCTTCATAATTAATAGATTTATATGCTAAAAAATTATATTTATAGTGTTTTTTAAATTTTTCTTTTTGATTTAGTAATGAGTCTGCTTTAAAATGAAAATTCTTTTTTTTTGCGTAATGAATTAATTGGTCTTTTTCATATGAATCCCATTTGTTTAAATCTTTATTGTGAGTTATACAGTGTTGATTTATTTTATTTCGCCATTTTTGTATTATTAATCTGAACCATCTAATCTGAGATAAATCGTATTGATAATGATCCTTTAACCAATTTTTCCAGCGATTCATTACAGAATTTCTTTGTGTTCTAAAATAATCTTTTATTTGATTTCTAAGAAAAAGAGATGTTCTGTAATTTCTGTAATATTGAAGAACGGATCTTAACTTATCTAAGTATAAGTTAATAACTTGGTCTTGTGATAATTTGTAAAATACATATATTTGAGACAAGGAGGGTAAATTACAAAAAATCTTTGATTTCTTAATCTTATTAATCATATTACTATTAGAAAGTAACTTTAAAATAGTCGAAATAAAACGAATTGTATTTGAATTTGTTTTATGAATTCTTTTCCTGAGAATATTAATAATACCTATACATAGAACGATAGCTATGCATATTTTTTCAATAAAAATTTTTATAAAATAATGTTCTTTACGGACTAATTGAGCATTTTTTATTTTTAATATTTGCCAAAAATTTTTTGAGGATCCTAATCTTTTGGCATCATAGCTTATTTTATTATTATTAGGACTAATATTTGTTTCTGAGATTAGAAATCTTTTTTTCTTGTCTTTTGGAATTTTTTCTATTTGATTTAGAATTTCACTTGTTCTATCAGTCAGATTTTTCATTTTTTTTTCCGTCAATGAATACCAATCCATAAGTCGAATTTGAACGGATGATTCGTTAATTATCTGATTAGTAATTATCGAATCTTTTTGAGTTTCATTCGATTCATATATTTCTCTAAATCCAAATAATGGAATTGGTTTTATTTTTGAAATTTCTTTTAGTATTTCTTTTAAAAATAGAATGCTTTTGAGGACCCAGTTTTTTGTTTCTTTTGATTTTGAGACATTTAAACAAATTTTTGTTCTTTCTTTGAAAATTCTTATAACTAGAAAACACTTTTTTTTCAACTTTCTAATTTTTTTTTTTAGTTTTTTCAAAACGGGTTCAAAAGATGAAAGTTGTTTTCGGGGAGAACAAAAAGGCAATTCCGCTTCCATTCCCAAAACTGTTAAAAAACAAAAATCATTTTTTTGTTCTTTTTTTTTCATTGGATTTTTATGAGGAAATTTGGGCTTAGATTTGTGCCAAGGTTTTAGACGAAAAGGAAATAATATCTTTATCTGAATACCGTCTGTTAACCAATTTTTCGGAAATTCTGTTTCTGATAATTGAACTCCGTTATAGGTGCATTTAACATGTATTTCTCGATTCCAATCCCTTAAATCTTCGGACCATTCGGGAAATTGAAATAATAATATACGGACGATATTTTTAGCTATTATTAATGAGGGCAATATAATATATTTTCTAAGAGTCGATTGGGTTACTAACACGAAACCTCTTATTACTTGAGCAAATAGAATACTATCCCAGGCTTCCGCTATTTCTATCTGTGTCCCCTCTTCTCTTTTTTCTTCTTCTCTTTTGTCCTCTTCTTTTTTCTCGCTTTCTTTTTTCTTTTTTTCTGTATAATCCGAAATCATGAATTCAACGTTTTTACATATCCAATTTATAAACATTATTTTCATCAGTTCGGAGATATCAAAAGAAAAAAAATAAAAAAAGGGGGGTTTGTCTATTCTGTTCAAAAAGGGGGGGGCATGTACATTTGCTTGAAGGAGTTCCCAAGAAACCGTTTTACGCCTTTGAGCGCGCATGGAGCCTTTGATTACGTCTCGGCGAAAATCCGATTGTTGTGAATAACGTATCAAAGCCACTTCGTCTACTTGATCAGTATTAGTAGTATCTTTGGTATTATTATCGGTATTCTGCTGATTATCAGTAAAAATCACTACACGTTTAGCTTTTCTTGAACGAATCTCATGATCTGCTGCCGCGTT